TTAAAAATAAGCTAAGTTTAAGCTTTTGGGTTCATACCTCAAATATAAAGTAAATTCTTTTTTTTAAAGTTAATAAAGTGCCTGATTAATAGGATTATTCTGATAGGATAAAAAATGTAATGTTTAATTACCTTTATTAAAATTTATATTTTATAGAGTTAAACTATACCTAATAAAATCAAAATTTACCGTGCATCCTACACTAAAATATATTATTAACTAAATTAAGATTTTATCTTAACTAAAATTATTATTTAATTTATTTTTCATTATAAAATATTTTAATTTAAATAAAATCTTTTTTTTTTTTATTTTAATTTTTAGAACTTTAATTTCTATTTCTTCCAATAGATGATTAGGATGCTGAATTGGATTAGAAATCAATTTATTGAGATTTATTCCTTTAATTACTAATTGTAATAATATATCTTCTTCTGAAGCTTCCTTAAAATATTTCCTAATTCAAACAATTGCTTCTATTAATTTCATTTTTTTTATTTTACTTAATATTTATTTTATAAATTTTTTTAAATATAATGATTTTATTACTATTTTAATAAATTCTTCTATATTAATAAAAATGGGATCTTTTCCTTTCCATTTTTGATACCCTAATATTATTGAAGGATTATCTTGAATAAATTGTTTTATTTTAATAACATGACAAAAGATTACCCCCATAATCTTATTATCTTATTATTTTAATTTTAATTTCTTAATTTTTATTTTAATTTTTAATAGTATTATTGGAGCAATTGGTGGAATTAATCAAACATCTTTACGAAAAATTTTAGTTTATTCATCAATTAATAATTTATCTTGAATAATAATATCTATTTTAATTAGAGAAAATTTATGAATTTTATATTTTGTAATTTATAGTATATTAATTTTATTTTTATGTTTTATATTTAATTTCTTTAAAATTAATTTTTTTAATCAATTATTTTCAATAAATATAAATAATATTATAAAAATAAGCTTATTATTTAATTTTTTATCATTAGGAGGATTACCGCCTTTTCTAGGATTTTTACCTAAATGAATAATAATTAATTTTTTTTTAGAAAAAAATTTTTATTTTTTAACATTTATTTTTATTATAATAAGATTAGTTTTATTATTTTTTTATATTCGAATTATATTTACTATATTTTTATTTAATAATTTTAAAATTAAATGATTTAAAATTAATTTAAATTTAAAAATTAATAACATAATAATATTTTTTTCTATAATTTCTTTTTTAGGATTACCTTTAAGAACTTTTTACCTATTTTAAAGGTTTTAAGTTAATTAAACTAATAATCTTCAAAATTATAAATAAAGAAATTCTTTAAGCCTTAGTAAATTTTTACTCCTTAAAATTTGCAATTTTATATCATTTTATGAATATAAGACTTAATAAAAGAGAATCTCTCGTTAATAAATTTACAATTTATCGCTTATAACTCAGCCATTTTATTTTACAAGATAAAGCGAAAATGAATATATTCAACAAATCATAAAGATATTGGAACATTATATTTTTTATTTGGAATTTGATCAGGAATAGTTGGTACTTCTTTAAGTTTATTAATTCGGATAGAATTAGGAAATCCAGGAAATCTAATTGGAGATGATCAAATTTATAATACTATTGTTACAGCTCATGCTTTTATTATAATTTTTTTTATAGTGATACCTATAATAATTGGAGGATTTGGAAATTGATTAGTTCCTATTATATTAGGAGCTCCTGATATAGCTTTCCCACGACTTAATAATATAAGATTTTGATTATTACCCCCATCTTTACTATTATTAATTTCAAGAAGTTTAGTTGAAAACGGAGCTGGAACAGGATGAACAGTTTACCCACCATTATCATCTAATATTGCCCACGGTGGTAGATCAGTTGATTTAGCTATTTTTTCTTTACACTTAGCTGGTATTAGTTCAATTTTAGGTGCTATTAATTTTATTACAACAATTATTAATATACGAATTAATAAAATAACTTTAGATTCAATATCTTTATTTGTTTGATCAGTTGGAATTACAGCCTTATTATTACTTTTATCTTTACCTGTATTAGCTGGAGCTATTACAATATTATTAACTGACCGAAACTTAAATACTTCATTTTTTGATCCTGCTGGAGGAGGAGATCCAATTCTTTATCAACATTTATTCTGATTCTTTGGACATCCTGAAGTTTATATTTTAATTCTCCCAGGATTTGGAATAATTTCTCATATTATTTCTCAAGAAAGAGGAAAAAAAGAAACTTTCGGATGTTTAGGAATAATTTATGCTATAATAGCAATTGGTTTACTCGGATTTATTGTATGAGCTCATCATATATTCACAGTAGGAATAGATATTGATACTCGAGCTTATTTCACTTCAGCAACTATAATTATTGCAGTTCCTACAGGAATTAAAATTTTTAGTTGATTAGCAACATTCCATGGAACTCAAATTAATTATTCCCCTTCTACATTATGAAGTTTTGGGTTTGTATTTCTTTTCACTATTGGAGGATTAACTGGAGTAGTTTTAGCTAATTCTTCTATTGATATTTCTTTACATGATACTTATTATGTAGTTGCTCATTTTCATTACGTTCTTTCCATAGGAGCAGTATTTGCAATTATTGCCGGATTTATTCATTGATACCCTTTATTTACAGGTCTTTTTTTAAATAATTATTTATTAAAAATTCAATTTTTTTCTATATTTATTGGAGTAAATTTAACTTTCTTCCCACAACATTTTTTAGGATTAGCAGGTATACCTCGACGATATTCAGATTATCCTGATAATTTTACTTCTTGAAATGTAATTTCATCTTTAGGATCTTATATTTCTTTATTATCTATTTTATTTTTATTAATTATTATTTGAGAATCTATGATTAATCAACGAGTTAATTTATTTTCTTTAAACATACCTTCATCTATTGAATGATATCAAAATTTTCCTCCAGCAGAACATTCTTATAATGAAATTCCAATTTTAACAAATTTCTAATATGGCAGAATATATGTAATGGATTTAAACCCCATTTATAAAGGTTATCCTTTTTTTAGAAAATGGCTACTTGATTTAGAATTAATTTCCAAAACAGAAATTCTCCCTTAATAGAACAAATTATTTTTTTTCATGATCATACTTTAATAATTTTAATTATAATTACTATTTTAGTTGGATATTTAATAATTAATTTATTTTTTAATAAATATATTAATCGATTTCTATTAGAAGGTCAAATAATTGAAATAATTTGAACTATTATACCAGCTATTATTTTAATTTTTATTGCTCTTCCTTCCTTACGTTTACTTTACTTATTAGATGAAATTAATAATCCTTTAATTACTTTAAAATCTATTGGTCATCAATGATATTGAAGATATGAATACTCAGATTTTAAAAATATTTCTTTTGATTCCTACATAGTTCCCTCTAATGAATTAAAATTAAATGATTTCCGACTATTAGAGGTTGATAATCGAATTATTATCCCTATAAATAATCAAATTCGAATTCTAGTTACTGCTTCAGATGTTATTCATTCATGAACAGTTCCTTCTCTAGGAGTTAAAATTGATGCTAACCCTGGTCGTTTAAATCAAACTAATTTTTTTTTAAATCGACCAGGATTATACTTTGGTCAATGCTCAGAAATTTGTGGAGCAAATCATAGTTTTATACCTATTGTAATTGAAAGTATTTCATTAAATAATTTCATCAAATGAATTAATAATTTTAACTCATTAGATGGCTGAAAGAAAGTATTGGTCTCTTAAACCACTTTATAGTAATTTAACGTTTACTTCTAATGAAAAGAATTAGTTAAAAAATAACATAAATATGTCAAATTTAAATTATTATAAAATAATATTCTTTTATCCCTCAAATAATACCAATTAATTGATTAATATTATATATTTTTTTTACTATTATTTTTATTATATTTATTATTATAATTTATTTTAATTTTATTAAATTTCCTAATAAAATTAATCTATTAAATTCTGAAAAAAGAAACAAAATAAATTGAAAATGATAACAAATTTATTTTCCATTTTTGATCCTTCAACTAACATTTTTAATATTTCTATTAATTGAATTAGTTCAATCTTAGGTCTAACTTTAATTCCATTTTATTTTTGAATAATACCTAATCGATATAATATATTATTTAATAATATTTTAAATAAATTAAATAGTGAATTTAAAATTTTAATTGGATTTAATAAAACTAACGGAACAACATTAATTTTTATTAGTTTATTTATTTTTATTATATTTAATAATGTAATAGGAATTTTTTCTTATATTTTTACAAGAACAAGTCATCTTATTACATCTTTCACAATTACTTTACCATTATGATTATCATTTATATTATACGGATGAATTAATCACAGAGAACATATATTTAGTCATTTAATTCCACAAGGAACTCCAGCAGTATTAATACCTTTTATGGTTGTTATTGAAACAATTAGAAATCTAATTCGACCAGGAACATTAGCTGTACGTTTAACAGCAAATATAATTGCAGGACATTTATTATTAACTTTATTAAGAAATAATGGAACAGTAATTAGAACTAAATTTGTTTCTTTTTTAATTTTTATTCAAATTTTATTATTAACTTTAGAAACAGCTGTAGCAGTAATTCAATCTTATGTTATTTCAATTTTAAGAACTCTTTATTCTAAGGAAGTATATTAATGATAATAAACCAAAATCATCCATTTCACTTAGTAAATTTTAGCCCATGACCTTTAACAGGATCTTTAGGAGTTTTAACATTAGTTACAGGAATAGTAAAATGATTTCATAATTTTAATATAAATTTATTATTAATTGGATATCTAATTGTAATTTTAACTATATATCAATGATGACGAGATATTTGCCGAGAAAGAACTTATCAAGGTAATCATACTTTATTAGTATCAAAAGGATTACGATGAGGAATAATTTTATTTATTACTTCAGAGGTTTTCTTCTTTCTTTCTTTTTTTTGAGCTTTTTTTCATAGAAGTTTAAGCCCTAATATTGAGATTGGATTTAATTGACCTCCTATAAATATTATTCCATTTAATCCATTTCAAATTCCTTTATTGAATACTATTATTTTAATTTCTTCAGGTATTACTGTTACATGAGCTCATCATTCATTAATAGAAAATAATCATACTCAAATAATTCAAAGATTATTCATTACAATTATATTGGGATTTTATTTTTCATTATTACAACTTTTTGAATATATTGAAGCACCATTTACAATTGCTGATAGAATTTATGGATCTACATTTTTTATAGCAACTGGATTTCATGGACTTCATGTAATTATTGGAACTTTATTTTTATTAATTTGTTTAATACGTCAAATTAATAATCATTTTTCAATAAACCATCATTTTGGATTTGAAGCTGCAGCTTGATATTGACATTTTGTTGATGTAGTATGACTTTTCTTATATATTTCTATTTATTGATGAAGAATTAACTATTTATATAATATATTTAGTATATTTGATTTCCAATCAAAAAGTTTAATCAATTTAATATAAATAATTATTTTAATATATATATTATGTATAATCCCATTACTAATTTGTATTATTATTATACTAATTTCTTCTTTAATTTCTAAAAAATCATTTATAGATCGAGATAAATCTTCACCCTTTGAATGTGGATTTGAACCAAAATTTAATGCTCGTATTCCTTTCTCCTTACATTTTTTTTTAATCACAGTAATTTTTCTAATTTTTGATGTAGAAATTGCTTTAATTTTTCCCTTAATTATATTAATAAATATAAACAATTTTTTAATTTGAACTATTACAAGAATTTCATTTATATTAATTTTACTAATTGGAATTTATCATGAATGAAATCAAAATATATTAAATTGAACTAATTAAAATTAAATTTAGGATTTTAGTTTAAAAAAAACATTTAATTTGCATTTAAAAAATATTGAATTTCAATTAATCTTAAATAAGAAGCATTAATTATGCATTTAATTTCGACTTAAAATATGAGTTAAAATACTCCTTATTTAATTTATTAATTGAAACCAAAAAGAGGTATATCACTGTTAATGATATCATTGAATTTAAATTCCAATTAAGAAATATAAAGTTTAAATTTAAGCTGCTAACTTAAATTTTAGTGGTTAAATTCCATTAATATTTCTATTTATATAGTTTAATTAAAACATTACATTTTCACTGTAAAAATAAAAATTTATTTTTTATAAATATTAATTATAATAATTTTATAATTTTTTTATTTAAAAACATTTATGTTTCCTTAATATCTTCAATATTACACTCTTATTTATAAGCTATTTAAATAAATTAAAAATTTATTAAATAAATAATAAAAATCATTATTAATCATAAAATAAATCTAAATAAATAAATTTTTAAATTATTTATTTGAAAAAAAGTGTAAATTTTAGAATAATTTTTTAAAATCATAACTATTCCCTGACCTGTAAATTTTTCTATTCAACCATAATCAATAATTTTTATTATATTATAACCAAAATTTAAAGAAAAATAATTGATTCCATAAGTTGATAAATTTGGTATATAAATTATTAAAGAAAAAAAATTTCTTAAAAAATATAATTTAATTATTATTCTTAAAGAATTAATTTTCATTTTTCTAATAAAAATTCCCATAATTATCCCTAATCTAATTACATAAATTACTATAAACTTTATTGTAAAAGATAAATAAATATAAATAAAATTATTAAAAATTATTCATATTAAAAATCTTCCTCTAATTAAAGTTATAAAAAGTAAACAAAACATTCTTTTTAATATAATATAATCTTCTTCATATAAATTAAAAATAACTATTATATTACAATTATTAATTATTAAATAAAATGATAAACGAAAAGAATATATTATTGTTAAACCAGTTGAAATGTAATATAATAAGTAAACATAAATATTAATATTACTCATAGAAATAAATTCTAAAATAAGATCTTTTGAATAAAATCCAGCTAAAAAGGGAATTCCACATAAAGATAAATTAGAAATATTTATACATAAAGAAGTTAAAGGAATAAATTTTCCAATTCCTCCTATAAAACGAATATCTTGAATATCACATATCAAATGAATAATTATTCCAGCACATAAAAATAATAAAGCTTTAAATATTGCATGAGTAAGTAAATGAAAAAAAGATAATAATGGCATACCTAATCTTAAAATTCTTATTATTAAACCTAATTGTCTTAAAGTTGATAAAGCAATAATTTTTTTTAAATCATATTCATAATTAGCCGCTATTCCAGATATAAATATTGTTAAACAAGAAATAATTAATAATATTTTAAAAAATAAAGTATCTACTATTAAATTATTAAAACGAATTAATAAATAAACTCCAGCAGTAACTAAAGTTGATGAATGAACTAAAGCTGAAACAGGAGTAGGAGCTGCTATAGCAGCTGGTAATCAAGAACTAAAAGGAATTTGAGCTCTTTTTGTTAAAGCAGAAATTAAAATTATTAATATAATTATATTTATGTAAAAATCATTTTTTATATAATCTAAATAAAAAATATAATTTCAACTTCCATAATTTATCATTCAAGAAATACAAATTAATAAACAAACATCACCAATTCGATTTGATAAAACTGTTAATATTCCAGCATTATAAGATTTAATATTTTGATAATAAATTACTAAACAATAAGAAACTAATCCTAATCCATCTCAACCTAATAAGATTCTAATAATATTAGGACTAATAATTATTATTATTATTGAAAATACAAATAAAATCACTAAAATAATAAAACGAAATAAGTTTTTTTCTGAAGATATATAACTTTTTCTATAATAAATAACTACTGAAGAAATTAAAGAAACAAATATTATAAAAAGAAATGATATTCAATCTAATAAAATAGACATAACAATTATTGAAGAATTAATACATATAATTTCTCATTCTAAAAATAAGATATAATTATTATATATAAAATAAATAAAAAAAATAAAATTTATTATTATAAAAAAAAATAAAAAAAAAAATCTAATGAAACAGATAGAATAATTATTTTTAATGATTTAAAATAATATAAATTATATTTTTGATTCCACAAATCAATATTTTAGTTAAATTATTTAAATATTTCTTTATATTTTAAATAATAAAATAATCTATTTTTAAAATTATTAAATTTAAAGGAAATCAATGTAAAAATAATAATAAATATTCTCGAGAAACTCCAGTATAAAATCTATATAAACCTGAATAAAAATTACCATGTTGACTAAAAGAATATAAATATAATCTATAACCGGCACTAAAAAAAGAAATTAATATTAATAAAATCATTAATAATCATGATCATCTTATTAGTCTATTAATTAATAAAATTTCAGACAATAGATTAATTGAAGGAGGTGCAGATATATTACAAGAAGATAATAAAAATCATCATATTCTTATAGAAGGTATTAAATTTATTATCCCTTTATTAATAAATAATCTTCGTCTATGTAAACGTTCATAATTAATATTTGCTAAACAAAATAATCCAGATGAACATAAACCATGACTAATTATTATAATATAGGAACCTAAAAATCCACAATAATTTATAATTATAATACCCCCAATTACTATTCTTATATGACAAACAGAAGAATAAGCAATTAAAGATTTTATGTCAATTTGACAAAAACATATAATTCTAACATAAAATCCCCCAACTAAACTAATAATAATTCAAAAAATAGATAAATTTTTATTAATTTCCTGGAATAAAATCATAATACGCATTAAACCATAACCCCCTAATTTTAATATAATTCCAGCTAAAATTATTGAACCAGAAACAGGAGCTTCTACATGAGCCTTAGGAAGTCATAAATGAACAAAAAATATAGGTATTTTCACTAAAAATGATAAAATTATTCTTAAATATAATATAATATTAAAAAAATCATAAAATTTAAATATATATATATATATTGAATTAATTTTTAAATAAATAAAAAAAATTCCTATAAGTATAGGTAAAGATACAAATAAAGTATAAAATAATAAATATATTCCTGCTTGAATACGTTCCGATTGATACCCTCATCCTATAACTAATATTAAAGTAGGAATTAATCTTCTCTCAAAAAATAAATAAAATATAAATAAATTTAAAACTCTAAATGTTAAAAATAATATTAATATTAAAATAATAATATTAAAAATAAAAAAATTTCTATAAAAATTATATTTATATAAAGATTCACTAGATATAATTATTAAAGAACAAATTCAAAAACTTAATAAAATTAAACCAAAAGATAAATAATCTAATCCTAAAAAATATCTTAAATTAGTATATATTATTACATTATTATATATTATTAAAAATAAAAAAAATAAAAATAAAATTATTATCTGAACTATTCAAAATATTTTTTTTAATAAACATAAAGGAATTATAAAAATAATATAAAATAAAAATTTTATCATTATAAAATATTAAAACTTAAAAAGTAATCATTTCCATGAGTTCGAATTATAGAAACTAAAATAGATAATCCTAAAGCTCCTTCACAAACTCTAAATGTTAAAAATAATATTAATATATATATATTAAATAACTGATTTAAAAAAACAATTATTATAAAAAAAAAAATTCTTAAAACAATAAACTCTAAACTTAATAAAGTAATTAATAAATGTTTATAATTTGAAACAAAAATTATATTCCCTATAAAAAATATAATTAAAAAAATTAATATTATATTTATTATCATTTGTAAATAATGTTTTTATAGTTTAAAATAAAACATTGGTCTTGTATACCAAAAATAAATAAAAATTTTAAAAACTTCAAAGAAAAAGATTAATCTTTATCTATAATTTCCAAAATTATAATTTTTATAAACTATTCTTTGTAATTAAATTATTTATTTCTTTAATTCTAATCTCAATAACTTTAATTATATATTTTATTATACATCCTTTAATATTAGGATTAATTATTTTAGTTCAAACTTTTTTTATTTGTATTTTAAGAGGTTTATTATCTGGAACTTATTGATTTTCTTATATTTTATTTTTAACTTTTTTAGGGGGATTATTAGTATTATTTATTTATGTATCTAGAATTGCTTCTAATGAAATTTTTTTTAAAATAAATAAATTATTTAATTTATTTTTAATAATCTTAATATTTAATTTATTTATATTTTATTTATTAGATAATATAAATTGATTAAATTTTTTCTGTAATTATGAAATAAATGAATTATTTAATAAATTTTTATTTTTTAATAATGAAAATAAAATTAATATTTCTAAATTATATAATAATCAAACTTTTCTAATTATATTTTTATTAATTAATTATTTATTTATTACATTAATTGCAGTAGTTAAAATTACTAATATTTTTTTTGGACCTTTACGATCAAATTTTTAAATTAAAATTATTTATTTTAAAAATTTTTACTAATGATAAATTATAAAAATTTAAAAAAAAATCACCCAATTATTAAAATTATTAATAATTCTTTAGTAGATCTTCCTTCACCTTCTAATATTTCAATTTGATGAAATTTTGGATCATTATTAGGTTTATGCTTAATTATTCAAATTTTAACAGGATTATTTTTAACTATATATTATACAGCTAATATTGAAATAGCTTTTAATAGTGTAAACTATATTTGTCGAAATGTTAATTACGGATGATTAATTCGAACCCTTCATGCTAATGGAGCATCTTTTTTTTTTATTTGTATTTATTTACATATTGGACGAGGATTATATTATGAATCATATAATTTAAAATATACTTGATTAGTAGGAGTTATTATTTTATTTTTATTAATAGCAACAGCATTTTTAGGTTATGTTTTACCTTGAGGACAAATATCATTTTGAGGGGCTACAGTAATTACTAATTTATTATCCGCTATTCCATATTTAGGAAATATATTAGTAACCTGAATTTGAGGAGGCTTTGCAGTAGATAATGCTACTTTAACTCGATTTTACACATTTCATTTTATTTTACCTTTTATTATTTTAGCTTTTACTATAATTCATTTATTATTTCTTCATCAAACAGGATCTAATAACCCTTTAGGAATAAATAGAAATTTAGATAAAATTCCATTCCACCCATTTTTTTATATTAAAGATATTGTAGGATTTATTATTATATTATTTTTATTAATTATATTAACTTTAATTAATCCTTATCTTTTAGGGGATCCTGATAATTTTATTCCTGCTAATCCTTTAGTTACACCAATTCATATTCAACCAGAATGATACTTTTTATTTGCATATGCAATTCTACGAGCTATTCCAAATAAATTAGGAGGAGTAATTGCTTTATTTATATCAATTATGATTTTAATATCTCTTCCATTTTCAGCGAATAAAAAAATATTAGGAAAACAATTTTATCCAATTAATAAATTTTTATTTTGAATTTTCGTAATAACTGCTTTATTATTAACATGAATTGGAGCTCGACCTGTTGAAGAACCCTATGTCATTACAAGACAAATTTTAACTGTAGTTTATTTTTCCTACTTTATTATTAATCCAATTGTTTATAAATTATGAGATAAGTTAATTTTCAATAATTATTAATATTAGTTAATTAATTTATTTATATATTTATATATATATATATATAATCAAAATTTTTATTATTAATTAATGAGCTTGTATAAGCATTTGTTTTGAAAACTTAAGAAAGAATTTTTATTCTATTAATTTATACTATTTAAATAAAAATTTTAAAACCTAAATAAAAAATAATAAAATTTAAAGATATTGGTAAATATCTTTTTCAAGCTAAATATATTAATTTATCATAACGATATCGAGGTAAGGTTCCCCGAACTCAAATAAATAAAAATCTAATAAAAACTAACTTAAATAAAAAAAAAAAATCCAATGAATATCCTCCTATAAATAATAAAATTATTAACAGTCTTATAAATAAAATTCTTGTATATTCAGCTAAAAAAATTAAAGTGAATCCACCTCTACTATACTCAACATTAAATCCAGAAACTAATTCTCTTTCTCCTTCAGCAAAATCAAAAGGAGTTCGATTAGTCTCAGCTAATAAAGAAGAGAAAAATCTAATAAATAAAGGAAATATAAAAACTATAAATCATAATAATTTTTGAAAAAAAAAAAAATCTAATAAATTTAATCTTAAAACTATTAAAATTGAAGATATTATAATTAATGATAATCTAACTTCATAAGAAATTGTTTGAGCTACTGAACGTAAACCCCCTAATAAAGCATAATTAGAATTAGAAGATCAACCAGAAATTATAATAATATAAACTCTTAAACTTCTACAAGAAAGAAAAAATAATAAACCTAAATTAAATCTTAAAAAATTAAAATAATAAGGTATTAATAATCATATAGTAATAGATAAAAACAAACCTATAATAGGAGAAATATAATATACAATATAATTAGATAAATTAGGATATAAAGTTTCTTTTCTTAAAAGTTTTAAAGCATCTGCAAAAGGTTGTAATAAACCTATATAACCAGTTTTATTAGGACCTTTACGAATTTGAATATAACCTAGAACTTTCCGTTCTAATAAAGTTAAAAAAGCAACTCCAATTAAAACCCCTAAAATTAATATAAAAAATCCAATTAAAATTAATAAATAGTCTTTTATAATCATATACTATTTATATATTTATAAAATATACATATATGAATTCTAAAATCATCACATTTTTCTGTCAAAATAGTTATTTTATTATTTATTAATATTCAAAATATTAAAATTATTTTAAATATTTAATCCTTTCGTACTAAAATATTTATATTTACTAAAGATAGAAACCGACCTGGCTCACACCGGTCTGAACTCAGATCATGTAAGATTTTAATGATCGAACAGATCAAAATTTTTAAACTTCTGCATTTAAATTTTATCTTAATCCAACATCGAGGTCGCAAACTTTTTTTCTTATAAGAACTAAAAAAAAAAATTACGCTGTTATCCCTAAGGTAATTTTTTCTTTTAATCATAAATTATGGATCATAATATTCAATTATTTTTGTTAAATAAAAAAAAAGTTATTTTAATTTTTTTATCACCCCAATAAATTATTTTAACTAATTATTTATTAAAAATTTATAAAATAATAATAATCAATTAAAATATAAAATTCTATAGGGTCTTCTCGTCTTTTAATTTTATTTTAGCTTTTTAACTAAAAAATTAAATTCTATATTTTAAAAAGAGACAATTAATTTTTTATCCAATCATTCATACAAGTCATCAATTAAAAGACTATTGATTATGCTACCTTTGTACAGTCAATATACTGCAGCCCTTTAATATAAAATCAGTGGGCAGATTAGACTTTAAATTATTTTCAAAAAGACATGTTTTTGATAAACAGGTAAAAATTTATTTTTGTCGAATTCCTTTTTTTAATTTTTAAATTTTTATTATATTTTTAATAACTTTTTTAAATATACTAATTTTATCATTATATTTTATTATATTTAATTAAAAATAATTTTTTTATACAAAATTAAATTTTTATAAAATTTTATTTTAAAAAAAATTTTTTATAAAAAATTAAATTTTTTAAAAAATATAAATTTTATTAATTTTTATTAATTGAAATATAATTATTAATTTTAATTATATTTATTAAATTTATTATAAAATTTTATTTTAAAGCTTATCCCTTAAAATATTTAAATATGATTTCAAAAAATTAAATTTTTAATTAAATTATTAATTAATCAAATTTTAAATTAAATTTATTTCTAAAAAAATTAGATATCTTAATAAACGATTAACTTTTAATTTCAAATTAATTATTAAAAATATTTTTGTAACAATAACTTTTTTAATTAATTATCTCTTATTAATTCGAAAATATTAAATTCTTAATATTTAATTAATAAACTCTGATACACAAGATAAAATAAATTAAATCTACTTTTTTAATAATTATTTTTCAAATATTTCAAATTTATTTTACAATACTATTTTACTATAAATTTTATAATTTTTTCTATAATTTATACTTTAACCCCCATTAAAATATAATTATATTATAAATTACTTTTTTTAAATTTTATTTATTAATTTTTTCTTATCAAATTAATTATAATTATTATAATTTCTTTCCAATGTAAATGAAATGCTTAATAAGCTATAATTTGATCTTTCTAGAAACACTTTCCAGTACCTCTACTTTGTTACGACTTATTTCAATTTGTTTATGAAAGTGACGGGCAATATGTACATATTTTAATTTTTAATCATTTTAAAAAATTAAATAAAATTACATTTAAATCCAATTTTAATTTAATATTCCAATTAAATATCCAAAAATAATTTTATTGTAATCCATTATATTCTTAAATATAAACTACATCTTGATCTGATTTAAATTTTATTTAAAAATTTAAAATATTAATTTATTTTAATAATATTTTTATAACAACGATATATAAATTTTTAATTTAAGTAAATTTATTCGTGGATTATCAATTAATAAACAGATTCCTCTAAATAAACTAAAATACCGCCAAATTATTTAAATTTCAATAAATAATTATTTAATAATTTAGTATTATAATTTAAATTTTGAATAATAGGGTATCTAATCCTAGTTTATTAAAAAAATTTATTAATTCTTTAAAATAAATTATTTTTAAATTAAAATTTCACTTAATAATTTATTTTTTAATTTAAACTTTATTATTTAATTATTAATAACTAAAAGAATTCAATTCATAATTTGTATAACCGCAACTGCTGGCACAAATTTAGTTTATAATTTTTAAAATACTAAATCTTAATTTCTTAAATTTATTAATATTAATTACTACTTATATAATTATTATTAAAATATATTATATATAATACTAAAATTTATATGTAAAATAATTTTTATATAAATTTTTTAAACCATAAATATTTATTTATTATAAATTTTTTTAAATAGATTTTTTTTTTTTTTTTTTTATATTAAAATATTTATTAATTATAAAATAATAATTTAATAAATTTAAAATTTATATACATATATAATATATATATATATTAATATATTAATAAATTATAAATTATTAATAATTTAAATTAAAATATTTTAATAATTGTTCTAATAACTTATAGGTAATGGCATTAAATATATTTTATTACATATAAATATAAGATATTTATATTTCTTTCTCTTTTTCTTTTAATAATTATATAAAAATTAAAATTGCTATAAAATATTTTATAAATTAGAAAATTATAATATATTAAAATATTTATTAATTATAAAATAATAATTCTATGTATTTTTTTTTTATATAAATGAAAAAAAAAGTGTAAA